CATTTATAATCCTCTGTCAGTTGCATTAATGGATCATCCAATTGGAAACGATAACCGAATGCATAGGTTGTTAGAAGTAGTTCTGTTAAACATATACATATAGTATACCAACGGATTACCTTATTTCCTCTATGAGGGAGAAAGAAAATTAAGGAACCCGCGAATATTGGCAAAACTACAACTAGTGTTAACCAAGGAAAATAATTCATGGTAAAAACAAGATAAACTTGGACCAGAAAAACCCGTGCTCAAAATAAATATTTTTTGAGCGCGGGTTTTTGTCGGTAAAGGTAAAAAAAATGTATTTCAAGTAGGGTTTTCTGGAACGTATTAATAAGCTAGACCCATACTTCGAGTTGTTTCATGCCATAAATAAACTCGAACACTCAAGAAATCCGTTGGACAGGCGGATTCACATCTCTTACAACCGACACAGTCCTCTGTTCTTGGAGCGGAAGCAATTTGCTTAGCCTTACATCCGTCCCAAGGTATCATTTCTAATACATCTGTTGGGCAGGCTCGCACACATTGAGTGCACCCTATACACGTATCATAAATCTTTACTGAATGTGACATTGGATCTATAAATTTTTAAATGTCAGAAATTTTCGATCTAGTAAACTTGTAAATGAATCATATATTTAGACACCAGATGAATCAATAATTTATCAGAATTTTTATAATCAATCTACTTCTGGATCGACCCGTGCGATAGAACCAAGATACTTTGATTTCTTACATTGATTTTTTACATTTTCGAAAACATGTATTATACGTAATGTATGGTCATGGTAATTATAATTTATGAATATTAGAATTTATATGATTATTAATACTACTTATTCAACAAATTTGATTGATTGATACGAGTTGATTTTCTGTTACGATAAATTGACGAAACAATAGCCGGACCAATAGCTGCTTCAGCGGCTGCAATAGCTATAACAAAAATTGAGAAAATATTTCCTTTTAATTGGCGACTATCAAAAAAATCAGAAAATGTTACGAAATTTATATTAACCGCATTCAGTATAAGTTCAAGACACATAAGGGCTCTAACCATATTTCGACTCGTGATCAATCCATAGATACCGATAGAAAATAAGTAGGCACTCAAAACAAGTACATGCTCGAGCATCATTGACCAACTCCTTATCAATTTCGATTCATTTCAATATGAACTGAACAACAATTAAACAGATTCAATTGACTAGAATAAAAAAAAGTACGGAACAAAGGAATATATTCTATTGGTAATAGAATAGATTGAATAAAATAATTTATATTTTAGACATAAAGAACCTTTAATTGAAGGGAAATAAATGTAATAAAACAGAACACAGTTTAATTTGGATTGCTGTTGCCAATTCTATAGATTTATTACTGTCGCGCCACGGCAATTGCACCTATCAAAGCGGCTAAAAGAATTATCGAAACAAATTCAAACGGAAGAAAAAAATCCGTTGATAAATGAATTCCAATTTGTTGACTATTACTTATCAAATCTTGTTCTATAATCTGGTTTGATCTTGTAGTCCAAATAATCCCGTACCATGACGTATCTGTAATAGTAATCATGAGTAAAACAAAAATACTTGTACAAACTGGCAAAGTAACCCCATCCCCAACGGTCCAAAGATTCAAATCTTTGTAATATTCTGAACCATTCATAAACATCACAGCAAATACGATTAAAACATTTATAGCTCCCACGTAAATAAGGAGTTGTGCAGCAGCTACAAAATAGGAGTTTAATAGAATATAGAATAAGGATATACAAACAAGAACCAGTCCCAATGAAAAGGCAGAATAAATGGGGTTGGTAAATAATACCACTCCCATACCTCCTAGTATAAGAACCGATCCCAGAAAGACTAAAAGAAAATCATGTATTGGTCCGGGCAAATCCATTATATGTAAAATAAGAGATAAATAAATCTAAATGTTTTTCATGACCTTATTGAAATCCGAACAGAAAAAAATTATAATTTTTGAGCAATTCCTAATTAAATCCTAAGGGATATGAATAAATGTAAGTACAATTGTTGGACTAATTTAATTCGTTATCTGAAAGAGTAGTTCTCATTTGAAACTATATATGTAAAAATAATTACAGATATATTAATTAATGTATTTTCAATCCAAATTAAGACGTGATTCTTAACCAACTAATCAACAGTTGGGATTTGTAGTTATTGACCAAACAAAACGAAAGAAACCCGATTCCTTTAGATTAGATCAAAAAAAAATGAACCTTAGTATTATTTATTAGTAAAGTAATAGTCTTAGTAAAGTAATTATAAATTATTCTTTAATCAAGAGATTTACTTTTTTTTTTTTGAGGCGAATTAAAAATTGTTCGAATTGTATAATCGTCAATTACTGACATTGGTAAACGACCCAAAGCAATTTGATTATAATTCAATTCGTGACGATCATAAGTAGAAAGTTCATATTCTTCAGTCATTGATAAACAATTTGTTGGACAATACTCAACGCAATTACCACAAAATATACAGACTCCGAAATCAATACTGTAATTAAGCAACCGTTTCTTGCGAATATCAGTTTCCAATTTCCAATCAACAACGGGTAGATCTATAGGACATACACGAACACATACTTCACAAGCAATACATTTATCAAATTCAAAATGGATTCGACCGCGGAAACGCTCCGCGGTGATTAATTTTTCATAAGGATATTGAATAGTTACAGGTAAACGATTTGCGTGAGATAAAGTAATCATGAAACTTTGACCAATGTACCTTGCAGCTCGTACTGTTTGTTGACCATAATTCATGAACCCAGTTACCATAGAGAACATATCATTAATATATATTATGAATAATTTTATGTTTGTTTATTTCTCTTGTTTGAGACAAGTTGTAAATTTACCTTACAGTGAAAAGAGTTGGGAAGAAGTTGTTAATAATAGATTACCGAGAGAAATAGGTAAAAGAAATTTCCATCCAAGATTCAATAGTTGGTCCATTCTTAGCCTCGGTAAAGTCCATCTTGTTGTGATAGGAATGAACAAGAACAAATAAGTTTTAGCTAATGTAATAAAGATACCAATTGTCGCTCCAAAAACTCCACATGTTTTATTTATTTCAAAAAGCTCAGAAACATATATGTCCGGAATAGAGATATTCCAACCTCCCAAGTAAAGAACTGTTACAAATAATGAAGAAACTAATAGGTTTAGATAGGAAGCAACATAAAATAAACCAAATTTTATACCCGAGTATTCGGTTTGATAACCTGCTACTAATTCTTCTTCTGCTTCGGGTAAATCAAAAGGTAATCTCTCACATTCTGCTAGGGAAGAAATGATAAAAATGATAAACCCTATAGGCTGACGCCACAAATTCCATCCCCAAAAACCGTATTTTGATTGCGCCTCAACTATATCAATTGTACTTGAACTGTTAGATAATTATAGTCGGTGATACCATTACTGTTACCATCGCTATTACAGAACCGTACATGAGATTTTCACCTCATACGGCTCCTTAAAGGCCAGAAATAAATCTAAGGATCGCGTCAGTATTATTTTATCTTGGTACGTTTGTAGGATGGATAAAGTCAAAATCTATTGGACGGTCCTAAATTAGACCAATTGAATTCTGTCTGTTATAATTATTTAATAATAAATAAAAAAAGTACTTCTGAATCGATCTCACCCTTTCTTTAACTTTAATAATTTCAATAAGAATTTGAATTCTTCTTTGTTGAGTAATAACTTAATTCTTCAATAAAATACTTATTGTAGAAATATCAATAACCCGTTTATTTCACGTACGAAAAAAATTCTATAATTAATTCATGAATTATGACACAAATTCTATATCTATTAATATGTATCTGGGAAATAAAAAAGGTATCTTTTTTATTTTTTTATTGGAATTGGATTTCTTTCTCTTTTTTTCGTTCCTATTCTTCTTTCTATTTCTGAGAAAAAGGCGGCTTACAAAATAAAGTAAAGGATTATTTCGTTCCCAATAGTTATTTATTTAATCGGTGGATAGGAGCATACTCTGGATTGGAATCGTGTCGTGGGGAGTATTGCCTGATCATTTCTACCAACTTAAAGCCCCAATGAGTATTCTTTGTTTGTATATTATGTAAAAATGTCCTTTTGGAGAATTTACATAATCTCAATTACTAATCCTTTACATATCTTGGTGTTTCTAACCACCCACCCGTTTTTGTTCAACCCCCCCCCCTGTGGTAATACATACAAATGATAGTGAAAACTCAATATGGTTGATCTTTTGAGCCCGCTTCAAGTCAGGATGACTAATCAACCAATCTTGGGAGAAACGGTCGCTTCTGCTTATGTTTATTTCCGCTTAACTCTCTAACTCTTATACATAGAAAATGAGACTCAATCTTTTTACTGCGAATTTATATATAAGCTGTTTTCTTTCACTCATATAACTATTTGATTTAGTTCATCAACCCGAATAATGAATAAAAAAAATGAAGATATCTACATCTACTTAATTCATTCCAACCCTTTCTTTGAAAGGAAGGAATAAAGAAAAGTTTATGTCTATGTATCAACGAATCGCACGTAGAGATATTGATAACACACATAAAGTTAATGGTATTTCATAACTAATCGATTGAGCAGCAGCTCGTAGACCACCTAAAAAGGAATATTTATTATTTGACCCGTACCCTGACATAAGAAGTCCAATTGGAGCAATACTAGAAATGGCAATCCATAAAAAAACACCGATATTGAGATCCGCTAAAACAAGGTGATAGCCAAAAGGAGCTACTGAATAGCTTACTAAAATTGATATGACTGCTATGGATGGCCCGATACTGAATAAACGGGTATCCCCCCTAGATGGAAGAAGATTTTCTTTGAAAACCAGTTTTGCTCCATCTGCTAGAGCTTGAAGAATTCCCAAAGGGCCGGCGTATTCAGGTCCAATACGTTGTTGTATCCCTGCGGATATTTCTCTTTCTAACCATACAATTACCAGTACACCTATTGTGATTCCCAATACAAGAGTCAAAATAGGAATAAGCACCCATATAATTCCATAAACCTCTTTTAAAAACTCTAATCTAGAAAAAGAATCAATATCTTGTACTTCTGGTGTATCAATTATCATTTCAACGATCAACTTCTCCCATAATGATATCTATACTACCTAGTATCGTCATAATATCAGCCAATTTCATTCTTTTAACTAACTGAGGAAGAATTTGCAAATTGATAAAACCCGGGGGGCGGATTTTCCATCTCCAAGGAAAACCACTCTGATCCCCTATCAGAAAAATTCCCAGCTCTCCCTTTGGGGCTTCGACTCTCACATAAAGTTCTTGTTTCGGCAATTCAAATGTAGGAGAAGGCTTTTTACTAATAAATCGATATTCAAAATCATTCCATTCCGGATTCCTTTCTCTATCAAAGTATCGTATTTCTAAATTCTCATAGGGTCCCCCTGGAATTCCTTCCAGAGCCTGTTGAATGATTTTTATAGATTCTATCATTTCACCAATTCGGACTAGATAACGAGCCAATGAATCTCCTTCTTTTTGCCACTGTACCTCCCAATCAAATTCGTCGTAACATTCATAACGATCAACTTTACGAAGATCCCATTGTATTCCGGAAGCTCGCAGCATTGGTCCCGATAAACCCCAATTTATTACTTCCTCTCTACCAATAATGCCTACTCCCTCGACTCGTTCTAAAAAAATAGGATTTCGTGTAATAAGTTTTTGATATTCAGCAACTCTTGTTAAAAAATAATCGCAGAAATCCAAACATTTATCTATCCAACCATGAGGTAGATCGGCCGCTACTCCTCCGATACGAAAATAATTATGCATCATTCTCATACCGGTGGCAGCTTCGAATAGATCATATACTAATTCTCTTTCTCTGAAAATATAGAAAAAGGGAGTTTGTGCACCAATATCCGCCATAAAAGGACCAAGCCATAACAGATGAGAAGCTATACGACTCAACTCCAACATAATTATTCTGATATAGCTAGCTCTTTTAGGTACTTGAATATTTCCCAACTGTTCCGGTCCATTTACAGTTATTGCTTCTGTGAACATAGTAGCTAAATAATCCCAACGTGTTACATAAGGCAAATATTGTATAATTGTTCGGTTTTCCGCAATTTTTTCCATCCCTCGGTGTAAATAACCCAATATTGGTTCACAATCAATAACATCTTCACCATCTAGAGTAATGATGAGTCTAAGAACACCATGCATTGATGGGTGGTGGGGGCCCATATTGACTATCATGAGGTCTTTTCTTGTAGCTGGTATATTCATCGGTTTTTCCTCGATTCATTCTTTCATGAATTGCTGAAAACGAAAAAAAGTTCATTAAAATTCACGATCTAATAAATCAAATAATTCAAAATGCCTCTTCAAATTAACGGGTTTTTGACTCCCGAATATCCAACCGATTAATTAATTCTTTATAACATATTCTATTTTTCTTTGACAAATAAGACAGCAGTCGTTGGCGTTTTCCCAGAATTTTACGTAAACCTCTCTGAGATAAATAGTCTTTTTTGTGTAATTCTAAATGTGAAGTAAGTCTTCGTATCCTATTGGTAAAACTAACTATTTGAAATTCAGCAGATCCTCTGTTTTCGTCTTTTTCTTCTTGTGAAATAGCTGAGATGAATGAATTTTTTACCATAAAATGAAATCTTCTCGCCCCCCTCTTTTTATTTTAAGAAATTTTTATTGATAGATATCTTTATTGATCAGTAATAATAATGCCTCTCATTTTTATTTTGTATATACAAAAATATTAATTTTGTTATTAATTTCTAATTTTTTTTAATAAAATTAAATTTTTAATTTGTAAATTTTATTTGGATTTGAAAGGGTATACATAAAGGATGGTTGTTTTCTGCACTCACAAAAGATAAAAATTTAGACCTAAAATAATTTTGTTGATTCATTTCTAGATCAAATTGATATGTCATTGAATTAGTATCGTGTATCAGAATGGAACGATGGGATGTAAGACAATGCATGTGTGCATCTCTTTGTCGTCATAGATCAGATATAGTATGGGAAATATAGCAAAAATGTACTATTAATGCATTTTAAATCGCGGATACATATGTACCCTTACCATACTGAAACGACTGCCATTATTGGTATTAAACCAATAACGATTCATACAAGCCAAATCTTCTAATCGATAATTGGGCCAAATAAATAACTTAAATTTAATAAGTTTTTTTTTATAGTTTTTGCTTTTATCCAAAACTTGACTGTTTACCTTATTCCCATTACAAAATGCTGCATTTCTATGTCTATTCTCAGAATTGAAACAAATTAGAATTCTCAATTCTCTACGACGTCTAGGTGATAAAATATTTTCAGGAACAAACAAATCATAATGATTTTTATCTCTATTTCCAGTCATCCTTTGATGTTTTGTAATGGCTTCATCAGAATTCTTATCAGCATGTTTTTTTTCTCGGTATCTTTGATTAATTTGGTGTTTGCTTTTATGAACTAATGAAATACCGATGGTTTGATACATAATAAATTTTCCATCATTTTTTATAGATAGACGGATTGGTTCAATAATCAAAATTCCCCTTTTAATCAATTCTGTAAGAGTTAAATCTTTCTGAATCATCAGAATATCCGGACTCATTTCGCCTCTTTGAATAGAGGATATAGTAATTTCTCTTGGATTTATCAGTCTAAGCAGGAGACAATATACTTTGATGTTATTGCTTATTTTTTTATTTAAAGAATCATCCCATCTCAATTGAAAATGCAAATACCTTTTTAGGAAGAAATCAAACTCCGCTTTTGTATTGATCTTGTATTGCTTTTTATTTCTATTTTTTTTCATGTACGATCCCGTATAATCTTCTTCAACATCTTTTTCTTGGTTTGAAAGAGCTGATTTAAAATCTGCTTGGACCGCGTATTCTTTTTCCCCTTGATTTCGGTTTTCTAATTCAAAAGATTTTTTTGAATTCTCCGATATTGATATAAAAGGATCCCTTTTTTTATTTCCGGTGATGCTTTTGTTTTTACTATAATTTTCATTTATATTAGAATTTAAAACTAGTAATTTAATTGGTATAACCCACGGTTTAATTTTATACGTATTATAAAGTATCCCCAATTCTGGGAAGAACCAAAATTCCATATTTGATATGGGACAACTTAGTATTTCTTCATTCATCCCCATCCAATCAAAAAGGGTTATTTGATTGTATAGATTGATTTCTTGATCTTGCTGAATCGTGAGATAAAAAAGACCCCTCTTATTGATTTTATCAATTATTTGATACTTATTAACCCTAGTCTTAGTATATTTATTACTGTTAGTGTCAGTATCAATATCGATCCAGGCGTCAATATCGACCTTATTTTTAAGACAAAAATGGAAAATTCTCCAATCAAAAAATTTTCTATCCGGATTTATCTCCATATCTCTAATATCATCTTCTACTAGATAAGGGATAATAGGAATACCTTCCGGCATATTAAATGATTTTTGTGTATGTGTGTTGTAATTATAAAAAATATCTTGTTTATTTTTTACTTGTAATGGTGATCCATAAATATAAGAGTCCTTCTTATCTTCATAATTAATAGATTTATATGCTAAAATATCATATCTATATTGTTTTTTAAAATTATCTTTTTGATTCAGTAATGAATCTGTTTCGAAATTTTTTTCGTAGTTAATTAATCGATCCTTTTCATATAAATCACATAAATCTTTATTTTGAGCCATACAGTGTTGATTGAATATATTTCGCCATTTTTGTGGTACTAATCTAGACCATTTAATATGAGATACATCACATTGATACTGACTCCTTAACCAATTTGTCCATTGATTCATTCCATAATTGCGAAGATTCTTATGTCTTAATTCGGAATGAAATAGTTCTTGTGTTACAACAAAAAAATCCTTTATTTCATTCTTAAGAAAAAGAGACATTCCGTTATATTGAAATACAGATTTTAACTTATATAAGTTAATAGGTTGAGTTTGTGATAATTTGTAAAATACATATGCTTGTGAAAAGTAAGATAAGTCGCAAAAAGTCTTTGAATTCTTATTACTAATATTAGTAAATGACTTTTTTATAGTCGAAATAAAGGGAATTACACTTTGATTTGTTTTATCAATTCTTTCGTGATTTGCTTCATTATCGTTAATGTATTTATAAATAATTTTTTTTGTTGATTCAAGAAAAAGTTGTGTATTGATGCTAGGAATATTAATGATACATAGAAAGATATCTATGTATATCCTTTCAATGAAATATTTTATAAAATAATGTGACTTACGGATTAATCTAACATTTTGTCTTTTTAATATCTGCCAAATATTTTTTTGTGATTCTGATCCTTTATCATCATAACTTATTTTGTTAGAAATAAAATTTATATCTGGAGTTCCTTTTTTATTTTCTTTTGTAATTTTTTCTATTTGATTTATGATTGTATTTGTTCTATCAGTTAGATCTTGAATTTTTTTTTCTGTTAATGAATAATTTGTCCAACCCTGAGATATAATTTGAATCGACGATTCATGAATCATCCGATTACCAATTATCGAATCTTTTTTAGTTTCACTCAATTCATATACTTCTATTTCTCTCAATCCAAATCCAAATAATATAATTGGGTTTATTTTTGAGAGTTCTTTTATTATTTCTTTTATAAACAGAATGCTTTTAATGATCCATTTTTTTGTTTCTTTTGAGACATTTAGAAACAATTTTTTTTGTTCTTTTAAAATTCTTAGAATTATAAAACATTTCTTTTTCAATTTTTTAATTTTTTTTTTTAGTTCTTTAAAAATGGGTTCAAAAAATGAAAGTTTTTTTCTGGGAGAACCAAAAGGTAGTTCCGTTTCCATTCCAAAAACTGTTAAAAAGCAAAAATCGTTTTTTTGATCCTTTTTTTTCATTGGATCATTATAAGGGGCTTGTAGTTTAGATCTGTGCCAAGG